TTCAAAAAAGAATCGATTTGATCCAGGTGATAATCTTTATGGGCTTCCCAAAGTTATTAATAGAAAGTAGACCGCAAGGGGTCGAAGAATTACAGATGAATCTACAAAAAAAATTTCATTATGTGAATCGAAAACTTAACATTGCTATCACAAGAATTCCAAAACCTTATGGAAACCCTAATATTCTTGCAGAATTTATAGCCGGACAATTAAAGAATAGAGTTTCATTTCGAAAAGCAATGAAAAAGGCTATTGAATTAACTGAACAAGCGGATACAAAAGGAATTCAAGTACAAATTGCAGGGCGTATCGACGGAAAAGAAATTGCCCGTGTCGAATGGATCAGAGAGGGCAGAGTTCCCCTACAAACCATTCGAGCTAAAATAGATTATTGTTCCTATACAGTTCGGACTATCTATGGGGTCTTAGGCATAAAAATTTGGATTTTTATAGACAAGGAAGAGGAATAAGAAAACTTTCATTGTTTTTTCCTTCTATCTATTGATAGGAGGAAAAAGGGGGAAACTCCTTCATTCTTTTTCCTACCAATCAAACTAATTCTTAATTCTATAGGGTTGAATAAAAATTCAATTGACCTTTTGATATAATTGCTATGCTTAGTGTGTGACTCGTTGGTTTTTTTAGGGTTAGGGTTAGAAAAGACCGACCCGATAGTACGAAAACCAATTCATCACTTCATATTATCTGGATCTAAAGAACCAGTCAAGATATGTTAAATAAGTCATATCTTTGTAGCAACTGAAATAATTAAACTTTTTTTTAAAGCAAAATTACAGAAGAAGAGTGTGGATAAATGGAAGGATGAGAGAAAGAGAGAAAAAGAATATCAATGATATAGAATTCCAATATGGAAGGTCTGTGGGTCATCTCATAAAAGACAATGTAATAAAGCATGAATACTAAATTGATTCATACATAATGAAATATTCAATGAATTTCGGATAGAAGAGAAAAAAACTCAAGAGCTTCGATTCAATAAAGACTAAGAAGGTTGACTCAAGAATAAATTGGATTATGAGCTCCGTTGTAGAATTCTGACCTAATCATTTAGTACGAAGTGGTGGAAACGAAGAAACCTGTGAATGCAAAAGATTTTATTAAACAAATGAATCTTAATAATTCACTAGTTAGGATGGCGAAATAAACCGGAAATCAATTCATCTATTCGGAAAAGTGACGAACAAGTGCTAGGACTGAAATAGAGATTGCAAGAGTCAATATTCGCCCGCGAAAACTTTCTTTTTTTGAATTGGTAAACTCGGATAAAGGACAAAAAAAATAAAGATTTATTAGGACGTTAGAAAAAAAGAAAATTTTTTATAAAAATGTTCTAATAGCTATTCAAATTAATTGAAATTCAATTTTCAATCCTTTTATTCGCGAGGAGCTGGATGAGAAGAAACTCTCACGTCCAGCTCTGTAGTAGAGATGGAATTCCGAAACAACCATCAACTATAACCCCAAAAGAACTAAATTCCGTAAACAACATAGAGGAAGAATGAAGGGAATATCTTATCGAGGTAATCATATTTGTTTCGGTAAATATGCTCTTCAAGCACTTGAACCCGCTTGGATCACATCGAGACAAATCGAAGCAGGTCGCCGAGCAATGACACGAAATGCACGCCGTGGTGGAAAAATATGGGTCCGGCTCTTTCCAGACAAACCAGTTACAGTAAGACCTGCTGAAACACGTATGGGCTCGGGGAAAGGATCCCCTGAATATTGGGTAGCTGTTGTTAAACCGGGGCGAATACTATATGAAATGGGTGGAGTAACCGAAACTATAGCTAAAAGAGCTATTTTAATAGCAGCATCCAAAATGCCTATACGAACTCAATTTATTATTTCGGGCTAAAAATGTAGAACCGACAGAAATGAGTCGTGGGGATGAAACAAAATCGCAGGTTTCTTTTTTAAACTTAGACAACCAATATTTCTTTTATTTTTTTCATCCTTTGCATTGGAAGAATAGACTCAAAAATTTATATGATTCAACCTCAGACCTATTTAAATGTAGCGGATAACAGCGGGGCTCGAAAATTGATGTGTATTCGAATCATAGGAGCTAGTAATCGCCGATATGCTCATATTGGTGACGTTATTGTTGCTGTGATCAAAGAAGCAGTACCAAATATGCCCCTAGAAAAGTCAGAAGTAGTCAGAGCTGTAATTGTTCGTACCTGTAAAGAACTTAAACGTGACAGCGGTATGATAATACGATATGATGACAATGCTGCAGTTGTGATTGATCAAGAAGGAAATCCAAAAGGAACTCGAATTTTTGGGGCAATCCCCCGCGAATTGAGACAATTAAATTTTACTAAAATAGTTTCATTAGCTCCCGAAGTATTATAAAATAAAAAGAGATCTGATATTTTTGGGGTATTTGAAAGGAAATAGTTTAAGAACTAGATTAATTCCTAGCTTGTGTTTCGCGTATATACCTTAAAATTTTTCTATTCATAAACCAATAAAAAACATGTTAATTATATCCAATTTTGAGACACCAAAAGTTTTAGTTCATCATGGGTAGAGACACTATTGCTGAGATAATAACCTCTATACGAAATGCTGATATGGATAGAAAAAGAGTTGTTCGCATAGCATCTACTAATATTACCGAAAATATTGTTAAAATACTTTTCCGAGAAGGTTTTATCGAAAACGTCAGAAAACATCGAGAAAAAAACCAAAATTTTTTGGTTTTAACCCTGCGACATAGCAGGAATAGGAAAAGACCCTATAGGAATTTGTTAAATTTAAAACGGATCAGCCGACCCGGTCTACGAATCTATTCTAATTCTCAACGAATTCCTAGAATTTTAGGTGGGATGGGGATTGTAATTCTTTCCACTTCTCGGGGTATAATGACAGATCGGGAGGCTCGACTAGAAGGAATCGGCGGAGAAATTTTATGTTATGTATGGTAATCCATTTCATATCCAAATGAAATCCGAAACCTCTTCCTATTTGTAAAAAAAAAAAAGATTAAGGGGGGGTGAGTTGTCTAATATCGTTTCTCCTCCATTAGTTGATACCTCAAGGGGGCTTTACCTGGAATGAAAGAACAAAAATGGATTCATGAAGGTTTAATTACTGAATCGCTTCCCAATGGCATGTTCCGGGTTCGTTTAGATAATGAGGATCTGATTCTAGGTTATGTTTCGGGAAAAATCCGGCGTAGTTTTATACGGATACTTCCCGGAGATAAAGTCAAAATTGAAGTAAGTCGTTATGATTCAACCAGAGGACGTATAATTTATCGACTCCGAAACAAGGATTTGAAGGATTAGGTGATTTTTATTCAATACAATTCAAGATAAAAAATTTCAAGAAACCTATTTTCTACCGAGAAGTAGATTCATAATTAAGATAAGGAATGACAAAGATGAAAATAAGAGCTTCCGTTCGTAAAATTTGTGAAAAATGTCGACTAATCCGTAGACGGGGACGCATTAGAGTAATTTGTGCCAACCCGAGACATAAACAAAGACAAGGATAAAGGGATAATCAGATTCACTAAAGGGCTCAGCGTACAAATAAAGAATCTGTTTTGACATGAAATGGATATATCCATATATTTCTGACTCATATTTATGAGATGATACAATATGCCAAAAGCTATACCGAAAACCGGTTTACGTAGAAATGTACGTATTGGTGCACGTAAAAGTGCACGTAAAATACCAAAGGGAGTTATTCATGTTCAAGCAAGTTTCAATAATACCATTGTTACAGTTACAGATGTACGAGGTCGGGTGGTTTCCTGGTCCTCAGCCGGTACTTGTGGATTCAAAGGTACAAGAAGAGGGACACCTTTTGCCGCTCAAACTGCAGCATCAGTTGCTATTCGTACAGTAGTAGATCAAGGTATGCAACGAGCAGAAGTCATGATAAAAGGTCCCGGTCTCGGAAGAGATGCCGCATTACGAGCTATTCGTAGAAGCGGTATACTATTAACTTTTGTACGGGATGTAACCCCTATGCCACATAATGGCTGTAGACCTCCGAAAAAAAGACGTGTGTAGAAATAAACAGTGAAGCAATTTCAAGAGAAACAAGAGAAATAAATAATTCAATCAAAAAATATTATTACTATGGTTCGAGAGAAAGTAACAGTATCTACTCGGACACTACAGTGGAAGTGTATTGAATCAAGAACAGACAGTAAACGCCTTTATTATGGTCGATTTATTCTGTCTCCACTTATGAAAGGACAAGCCGACACAATAGGCATTGCGATGCGAAGAGCTTTGCTTGGGGAAATAGAAGGAACATGTATCACACGTGTAAAATCTGAGAACGTCTCCCACGAATATTCTACTATAACGGGTATTCAAGAATCGGCCCACGAAATTATAATGAATTTGAAAGAAATTGTATTGAGAAGTAATCTATATGGAACTTGTGACGCGTCTATTTGTGTTAGAGGCCCTGGATATGTAACCGCTGGAGATATCATCTTACCACCTTATGTAGAAATTGTCGACAATACACAACATATAGCTAGCTTGACAGAACCAATTAATTTACGTATCGGATTAGAAATTGAAAGAAATCGCGGATATCTTATAAAGATGCCACATAACTTTCAAGATGGAAGTTATCCTGTAGATGCTGTATTCATGCCTGTTCGAAATGTGAATCATAGTATTCATTCCTATGGAAATGGGAATGAAAAACAAGAGATACTGTTTCTCGAAATATGGACAAATGGCAGTTTAACTCCGAAAGAAGCACTTCATGAAGCCTCCCGGAATTTGATTGATTTATTTATTCCCTTTTTATATAAGGAAGAAGAAAACTTACCTTTAGAGGACAATCAGCATATGGTTCCTTTATCCCCCTTTACTTTTCACAATAAATTGGATAAAGTTCGAAAAAACAAAATAGCATTGAAATCTATTTTTATAGATCAATCCGAATTGTCTCCCAGAGTTTATAATTGCCTCATAAAATCCAATATATATACATTA